CTTTTTTCCCCGGTTCAAATCTGGGTGTCGCCTGATCAACAACAGACCCGAAATCCCTCTGCTTTTTCTAATATAACTCACCAAATTATTTCTGAGCAGAAGCGTGGAAAAGGGCCTGTTGATATGTGCTTGATTCTAAGCATATGGAAGTTATAGAAAGATCTATCCATTTTTGTGTCGAGGATTCAAAGAAAGATTTTCATATTAGCGGGGAATCAAAAAATCTTTAGAACCCTTCCACTACTAATAAAAAATTTACTGAATGGGCAGAGTCTCTAAATGAAAGACAGTTTCACTCATTAGTAGTTAGTAATACTAGGAAGAAGGTATTTTGTCTACAAACTTACGAAAATACCTGAGTACTCAGATATTCAATCAATATGTAATTCAATATTTAATTGGAGAATTTTTTCTATATTTAAATACAAAAAACCTCTTTTTCATAATCCCTATGAAATTCAAGACAAGAATAGAATAGACTGTCTCCATCTTTTTCACAGAGACAAAATAGATCAAATGGCAAAGGAACAAAAAATGGATATGTGATAAAATATAGATATGTGATAGATAATTATCTATCTTGGTTATCTAGTTATTATTCCTTTTCTTTCTTTTTATGAATTAGGAAGCTTAACAAAAGAAAAAATGGGTCTTATTATTACTACATGTTCTATTAGTAAGTATTCCCCTGTCCACGGGAATCACTGCATATTTTGCTTGTGCTTAATCTTTCCCAATTTTTTAGAAATCATAGAAAAACGTCTTCTAAGCGTATTTTTTTGATTGTTTCATTAAAAAAAAAGTTTGGGGTAAGAATCAACTTTTGACTATGCACCCTCTATTTCACTATTATTAGGGAACAATAATGGAATAAATCCTTCATATTCATAGAGATAGGGGACATAATTCACATGGATATAGTAAGTCTTGCTTGGGCTGCTTTAATGGTAGTCTTTACATTTTCTCTTTCACTCGTAGTATGGGGAAGAAGTGGACTCTAGAAGTACTATTAATTAATGGAATTGAGGTAAGGAATCAAACTTTTGAAATTGTTTTATAGATCTTTCTGGAAAGTTTTTTCGTTTCTTTGAACTATTAAAAAACGAAAAAAAAATGTCAATCCAACAGATATTTCAATTATTTACATGTTTGTATTTTGGAAGGGGCTTTAGATAATCGACAATTTATTCCACGTAAATTTTTCCTAAATTGTCTATTTCGCCGAACGGACTTTTATCAGACTTTATTATAAGACTTATTTTTATATAGAGACAATGAGAAATACAAGACCAAACCCATTTTTTATTTGTTATTTCTTTCCCTAAGAGAAAGTAGTGCTTTTATTAATACGTACTTTCTAGAGGAAAGAACATAGTGGTTATTCAACACGATACGACACACAAAAAAATATTGACCCGGACGAGTCACAGATTGTGTACTCACTACTTTACTTTCTTTTTGTATTATAGAAATTGGTGACTCATTTCATATCCCGATTCAAGTGTTACAATTTAGTAGGGTTTAATCCTTCCTTTCGAAATTTGAAAGAATTTCCTGGAACATCTCTTATGGTAGTGGCTCAATCAAGTACTGCTTTGGAATGTTAAAAAAATTATTTTATTAATAGGTGCCCATACTCCTTTATTTCTTTTTTCGAGATTTATGATTTTTTCACATAGAAATATCGGAATTCGAATCATAAAAGTAAGAGTTGCATTTCTATTATTTCTATTTCGGGTTGATCGGAATTCATAAAAATCAATCAAAAAAAATATAGCAATAGGGGACCTATATACATTCTATCTTCATAGATCTTCATAGATATATATGAATATAGATATTCTAGATTGATTCATATTAAGCCTGCTGTATCTTTAGCCAGTAAAACTTTATACACTACAAAAACGCGAATCTAATAGATAGTATGGTAGAAAGAACTCTATCAATCTTTCTACCATATTATCAGATCTCCTAAAATATTGCTAATTGTAGCCTTACCTTATTTTTTTATTTGATTTCGGAAATCATTCATAAACACTTAAGAAGTTAAGTTTCATTCAGATTAATCATTTTGGCTGACCGTTTTTACATATATGATAAGTAAAAAAGCAGTAGGAACTAGAATGAAGAGTGCAGTAGCAATAAATGCGAGAATATTTACTTCCATAATCTCATTGTTTTTTTACTTCGTAATAACTCGGGATTTAATCCCATAGAGGATAAAGTTTTCGCCTGTAATTTCAATGGGATGAATTACATTTCGATAATCTTGAATCACATCAATACAATATTATGAATAACAATAGCTGGGCTATAAAAAAATTCGTCGTCGTGAATTGAATAGTATAACATAGAAGGATCTTTTATCCATACTCAACAAAATGGAATTCATGCTCGAATCCATCATTTTTTTCTTTCTTTTTCTTTCTATAACCGACCATTTTCCTTGTACAATTATCTGATGAAGTCTCATCTGACCTTTTGTACACCTTCATTTCCATTGGAAACAAATCCTACAAAACAATAAATAGAAAAATAGAAAATAAAAAGGGGTAAGGGTTTAAGTTCTAAACTCCTCTTTTTTTAGGTGTTAATGTTTCCTTTTTCTTGTATTATTGTACAAAAATTGTAAGAAAAGAAAAAAGTATCAAAAAGTAGAATTCCGGTATAAATGATCTAATCTTCGATCAAATTCTTTCGTTTTAGCCCCTATTCCCTTTTCGCTAGCACCTTTCATTTTCGAATCCAAAGGAAAAAGATTATTCATTACCTCATTATTAACACTAACACTATTAACACTAAAAGGGGTCGTTATCCTTCTTTTTTTCATTTCCTCTTTTCTTGTATTTAGTACTAGTATATATTCAAAGTTCAGTGTCAAATTTGAATGAGATCGATTTTCGAATTGAAATTGGTTAGTCTTAGTGAGTGAGAATACACAAAATAGGAGTAAGAAAAGGAGAGCGATTTAATCTCAAAAGTGTTTTTTCGGAGTAACTAGAATTAATTAGATTTTTGGGTGTATTTATTTGATCCGTCGGGACTGACGGGGCTCGAACCCGCAGCTTCCGCCTTGACAGGGCGGTGCTCTGACCAATTGAACTACAATCCCATGGAAATGAGGTATACAACATCCATTTTTTAGGATTTCAGTCAACCCCATTTCGATTCCAAATTTTCGTGTTGCAACAGAGGCATAAGTAATATAGTGAGATCTACATGGCTATGTACTTTAGTGTTAGTGAGAAGGGCCCTAATTACATTAATTACTAGTAATCCTTTCCTTATTTCAAAATAGAAATAAAAAACAAAAAAATTTCTCTTTTCGTTAGACTTTATACTTACCGCTCTTGATATGAATCTAGATCATTCAATTTCTCGGAACAAAAAAATCATGGAAACAATTTAACTAGAGATAGGTATAGAAAAGAAAATTGGACTCTTTTATTCCCACATATCAGACGCTTCTGGCGGACAAATATTTTTATCTCACGGTCTATGAGCGAATTCTTGGGCCGAGCTGGATTTGAACCAGCGTAGACATATTGCCAACGAATTTACAGTCCGTCCCCATTAACCGCTCGGGCATCGACCCAGGAAGAATGAATTCAAATTTAGGCTTATTGATAATGCACGATTAACTTTCTTTTGTAGTAACCTACCCCCAGGGGAAGTCGAATCCCCGCTGCCTCCTTGAAAGAGAGATGTCCTGAACCACTAGACGATGGGGGCATACGTGTCCAACCGCCATCATACTATGATCATAGTATGATCCGTTTTTTGAAATTGTCAATATTCTGTAAGAATCGAATTCGACCCAAAGGATCTTTCCGCCTGTCATGATTCTTTTTGATTACGCATTCCTTGAATTCTTCCTCCACTCGATTCAATATAAAAATCCATTTTCTTTTCAAATAAAAAAGAAAAGGCAAAAGAAAAAAAAAGAAACTCATTTTTTTTTCTTTCTTATATAACTCACTTTTGAATAATAAAAAAAAAAAGAAAAGAAAGTATAGAATCTAGAAAAACGAAATATCTATACCAGAAAATGAATCAAGAAGAAATCAGGGATGATAAAGCTAGTAAGAAGGAAGGATTAAGGGAGTTTCGGAAATTCTTTTTTTGATCTAAGAATTTCTGTGGCCAAATCGAACTTCTCCATCCCATTTGAAAATGAAATATCTTGGAATCTATGTCGAATTGGTAGGTACATGTATCAAGTGAATTTTTTCTGATGGGTATCAATTTACTAAAAGAAATTAGGGTCGGCTTGATGTATTGAAGTCGTATTTTAAAAAGATCAATAAATAATTTGATCCTAGACTCGATAGTTAAATCAACCTTCTCATTCCGGAAGAAGTCACTAGTCAGTATGAGTCTACTTTCTTATATACTTATATAGTTATAGTCTATAATAACTTAGTATGTACTACATGCATATATATATATCTTATCCACATAATGAAACAGTCAGGGATTTACTAAAAGGGCCCTTTTAACTCAGTGGTAGAGTAACGCCATGGTAAGGCGTAAGTCATCGGTTCAAATCCGATAAGGGGCTTTTTCTTTTTTTAATAAAAACTGAGTCGTAGTATTCATAGTTGAACGTAGAATAGCTATATTACTTGTTGCTATTTTGCAAGGAAAAAGGAACCAAACCAACTGTATTATAGGAAGTAGAATGGATTCGAGTAGTTCTAAAGTTGAACCAAAATTCATTCTACTGAATAATAATAATGCTAAGATAAGAGAAGTCATCTCTTGAATGACCAAATATTCCATTCCGATCCGATTCCGATTTTCAGTTATTCCAATCTAATCGTTTCGAAATCAAAAAATGAAAAACAAAAAAGTAAGTGGACCTGACCTATTGAATATGCACTCTATCTGCTATTCTGATATTCAAATTAGATAGAAAAAATTGTAACGGTTGATCACCTTTTTCGTTTCTTTGGACTCCGCACAAATTTGTCGATATTTCCAATTCCATTTTTGTATTC